CTCTCACAGTGGAAGAACAGGTAATGACTATTTATACTGGAACAAATGGTTATCTGGATGGATTAGAAATTGGACAAGTAAGAAAATTTCTCGTTCAGTTACGCACTTACTTAAAAACGAATAAACCTCAGTTCCAAGAAATCATATCCTCTACCAAGACATTAACCGCTGAAGCAGAAAGCGTTTTGAAAGAAGGCATTCAAGAGCAACTGGAACGTTTTCTACTTCAGTAGAAATAAAAAAAAGAAACGAAATTGATCATTCTTATTTTTGATTCTTTAGTCAATTTGATTCTTTAATTTTAATGCAATTTTTCAGAAATTCTATAAATATAAATAGAAGTCTATCTATAAGTTAAGTATATATATAATAGAAATAAGTATATAACTAATCTCTGTTTAATATTAAATCTTAAAGCATTCAGAATTTATTTCTTATTCTATTTCTTTCTTATCTTTTTTCGAAATAGAATATAAATATATTATATATAATATATAGAAATGTAAATAATAGATAAATATCAATATATTTATATCTATATTGATATTGCGTCCAATAGGATTTGAACCTATACCAAAGGTTTAGAAGACCTATGTCCTATCCATTAGACAATGGACGCTTTTCGCTTTTTTTTACTTTCCAATTGTTAAAAAAAAAAGAATGTGCGAAATCTTTTTAGCAATTGTGTATTGAATTCACTTCAATACACAATTGCTATTAGACAATTCTAATAGAGAAAATTGTCTATAATTCGAATAAGGGCAATTTAAAATTTAGAGCGGGTAGCGGGAATCGAACCCGCATCGTTAGCTTGGAAGGCTAAGGGTTTTAGTCGACGTCGATTGATCATTTTTATATTTTTAACGTCTCTAATTCAAAACCGAACATGAAACTTTGGTTTCATTCGGCTCCTTTATGATGGATGGAGAAATTCCCAAATAAAATAAGACAGGAACGAAATCAAAATTCAACCCATAATATCTATGTTAGCTTTTTTTTCCGTATGGGTGCTTTCACAGAAAATTTTGCTTTCTAGATGATCCTTCTAGAAGATAGATCAGGAGAACTCGAACAATCTTTCTAGTTACTTCGTTCTTTATTTCTATTTCACGGAATCCTTAGGAAAAGTATTTGGTTTCTACCGAGCTAAAACAATATAATATGTCGATGTCTTTAGTAAACCAAAGTTCTCGTTTAATAGCTATTTTGCTTCAATTTTTCTATACCAAACAATGAATAGAACTGAAGATTTAGTTACGATTAGAAAGACACTTTCCTAGCTTTATCCATGGATCCTCTTGTTATACTTATTGAATTGTAAATAGTCATACAATTCAAAAATTATGTTTCGGAATTTCATAATCCAAATTGACAATTGATTAGAGTCTTTGGATACAAATTACGAGAATCTATAATCTTCCTTGAATCTTTTATTGAAAGGGAAAGGACTAAATCCTTTTAAGAAATAAAGTTTTTGATCGGAAGATAAATCAAACCAAGAGACCCTTTAACTATTAAAGGGATTAAAGGAACGAATCACACTTTTACCACTAAACTATACCCGCTACAATGCCATTATTACATATAAATTGATCTTTTGTCGAACAAAGTAATCAGGGGTGTAATAAAAAAAATCTGAAAAAAAAAATTAGAAAATTCTAGCGTTGACGCGTAGACTTAATAAAACTTAATAAAATTAGTAAAAGCAGATTTGATTCCATTTTTTTTTTCAATTTCAGATCTTTTTTGTCTAAAAATCCATCGGATGAGTCTTTTTAACTTTAACAAAAAAAGGCCCGGCTGGGGACTGACCAGGCCAGGCTATTAAAATAAAAAAGATCTTTTACTTGTGTTTTGACGAGACAAAATAAAAAAAGGATTCTCTATTTCTATTATTGTGGTTTTATTTATTTCTCTTTTGAGTTCGCGCCTTTTCTTTATCTAATCTTTATCTCAATTTTATATTATCTATATATAATAAAATATAGAAAATGCAAAAATATATATAATATAAAGAATAATCTATAAAAAAACGAAAGCTTTTTTAGAATAAAGTGGAGAAGGTTCTTTTTCAAGCCTTTTTTTGTCTAATGAACCTAATTAAGTATCCCTTTTCGATTAGGAGAGATGGCTGAGTGGACTAAAGCGTTGGATTGCTAATCCATTGTACGAGTTAATTGTACCGAGGGTTCGAATCCCTCTCTTTCCCTTTTTCCTTTTAATGATGTGTAATAGATAAAATCCTAATCAAATTCGAGCATTTCCACTAATTAAATAAAGCAATAAAAAACCTTTCTTTTTTATTCTTCACGTCCCGGATTACGTCCTGGATCATTAGATAGGAATCCAAATATGAAGAGAGAAACAAAGAATATAACTACAGTGTATACAAAAAGTTTGAGAGTAAGCATTACACAATCTCCAAGATCTTACTAAAAAAAAAAAGAGAATAGATTCTCTATTTTTATACCAAATATCTAATTTTGATACCAATAAATCAAGTGATTTATTTTTTTTCTCGAAAAAAAATAAAAAAAAGAGTTTCAGAAAGTCATTTGTAATAAGATAATAGTCGAGTCTTTCATATTCAAACAGATTTGCATACCAACATCTAGATATTTTTTTTGGTGAACTCGAATCTAATTAGGTTCTTTCATTTAGGGAAAAGAGGATAAAATTTAGGAAATAGAATGATCCAGATTTAGTATGGCTACAAAAAAAATGAAATGTTTGAATTGAGAGTTCGTTCATACGTCAAGATTTTTTTGATCTTTTGAATTGTTGGAAGAATCAAAATCGTGAATTTTTTTTAAGACAGTATTAAGAATTTCATCGAAAACTTACAGCGGCTTGCCAAACAAAGGCTAAGAGAAGAAAGAAAAGAGGTATTACGGGCATAACATCTACGATTGGATTCAAAAAGGCGTAGGCCTCCGGCAATTTGGCGATTAAAAAAGTGCTTGAAAAAAGGGCAGAATTCAAACAAATACAGATCAAATTAAATATATTAAGCATAACAAAAATTGGTGTTCTTGTGGATAATTTTATTTTGATTGAGTTATTAATATATTTTTTATATAAGGAAAAAAATAAAAAAAAATAGTCTAAAAAGACTTTGTTGAACTTACTCAATCAAAAATCCTTTCATTCTCTTATCTTATGAGAATGAAAGAAATAATATTTTCATACAATATCTTAATTGAATTCTATGGAATGATCAATAAAGTAAGTTTGATTTGCTATCTACACGTGTCAAAACTCTAGCACCAATGTAATCTATATTTAATTTGGGCTTAAATTGAATTGACGAACAACCAATAGCAATATTACTCTTTTAGTAGTCTTGAATCAAAATCGAAATGGGGCGTAGCCAAGCGGTAAGGCAACGGGTTTTGGTCCCGCTATTCGGAGGTTCGAATCCTTCCGTCCCAGAGTATCAGAATCAATCTTCTATTGCCTTTATACACCATCTTTCTCTTTCTGTTTAGTTTAAAAATACAATATTTTTTAAGAATAAAATATTGAAATCAAAAGAAGAATCAACTTCTTTTTCATCATTTCAACCGAATTCAAAAAAATCTATTTGCTTTTTTAATTTGTGTGTGATGCGGGTAAGTAAGGTAGAACCATAGATTCTAAGAGTTTTAATAAAAAAAATCTATATTTATATAATTTATATATATATAAATATAGATTTCTATTCAAATTTAGATTTTACATATATACAATCTAATATGGGATTCATTTGAATTCTGACTGAACCTTTTACGCGTAAATTCACTATTCCATTCATAGAGAAAGAAAAAGTATAGATTACGATATACTGACTGAACTATGACTATTCATGATTCTATACTTGAATCAATTACACAAACTAGAGGAATGTTATGGTAAAACTTCGTTTAAAACGATGTGGTAGAAAGCAACGTGCGACTTGAATTGAAGGACATGATCTGCTGTGGATTTTTTGATCCGCCACTTTTTATATAGGAATATAGGTGCTCTTGGCTCGACATTTTGTGTTCTATTTTACTAGAGTTCTAAACTTTTTTTGAATATAAAAAAGAGTACAGGATGGAGCTCGAGGAGAATATAAAGTTTTTATTCCTTTCGCAGGAGTAAGGATCTAGGGTTAGTGCGAATCAATAAGTTGGAACAACTTCGTAAGTCTTTTTATTTTTATATTGAAAAAAAAAGCCCTTTCAAGCAATTTTACAATGGAAAAGGAAATTTTCTTAAAATTGTAAAATTCTTTGAATAAAAAGTCTATCATGCGTGAATCAAGCGTTTGTATGATTCTTTGATAGAAAGAAAAGAAATCATAAACAAAATAAGGGGCGTGTTGCTGCCCTTTTTTAATAAAACGATTCAAGATCACCGAAGTCATGTCTAAACCCAAAGATTCAAAGTAAGGATAAAGAATCCTGAAACAAGGAAATCCTGTTTTCAATTGTTTGAACAACTAGATTAGAATGAAGAATCCAAATTGATTCTAAAAAATGAGACAAACAAAAAAAGGGTTAGAGACCACTCAATAAAAAAGTACTTAAGGATTCTCTGTTGAGATATTTGAGAGTTATTTAACTTGAGTTAGGAGAGTACGAATGTTACGAATGTTTTTTATGGAAAAAAATATTTAGGGTTTCACTACTGGCTAATTTATTTAATGTTTTTATTAATCTATTTAATATTTGAATTTTATACAGAGAGTTAACTTCTACGCATTGAATTTTTTTTCTCGAGCCGTACGAGGCCAAAACCTCTTATACGTTTCTAGGGGGGGGTATTATTCATATACATCTATCCCAATGAGCCGTTTATCGAATCGTTGCAATTGATGTTCGATCCCGAAGAGAAGGAAGAGATCTTCACAAGGTGGGTTTTTATGATCCGATAACAAATCAAACTTATTTAAATCTTCCTGCTATTCTCGATTTTCTTAAAAAAGGCGCTCAACCAACAAGAACAGTTCATGATATTTCAAAGAAGGCAGGAATTTTTACAGAATTAAGTCTTAATAAAATGAAATTGAATTAATGAAATATAAAAAAGAGGATGTGAAAGACTCGTATATAGCTTGGTATCAAATTTTATCTACTCTTTTCTTTCCTCCTCTTTCGCTTCCATCATATTTATTTTGATTTATTCAAATTTTGATTTATTATTAGCTAAGGTACGAATACTCAAAAATACCCTGCTAACAACTACTATGTTTTATAATCAGAAACAAATTTATGAAAAAAATTTTGGATCTATATTATATAAATTCTAATTTTTGTATAAATACAAAATTTTACTGTATAGAAAATAATACTGTGATATAAAATAAAAAAATATATTAATTCTGAATAAAACTAATATATATATTATTATATGAATAATTTATTAATTATTCATAACAAATTAAAGGAAAAAAAAATGGATCTAAAAAAAGTATAAAAAGATTTGAGATTACCCTAACTGGCTTAGTTTTCATTCATTGTATGAACTAACAAACCAAGGGGTTAAGCTTTTTTATTTATTTTTTCTATTTTTCACTATATTAAAAATTCACAATCATATTGACAACAGTGTATGGACCAAATATAATTCTCTCATAGATAAATAGATCTATTTATCCCTGACGCACACATGACTGGATTTTTCTTTTTTTTTCTTTATTCTGGTTGTATCTACATATTTGCAGTACTTTCTTTTTTTTTGTTTTTGGGGGGTTGCTAACTCAACGGTAGAGTACTCGGCTTTTAAGTGCGACTAGCATCTTTTACACATTTGTATGAAGAAAAGGATTCGTCCAGATCCGCGGTAGAGTTTGTAAGACCACGACTGATCCTGAAAGGAATGAATGGAAAAAATAGCATGTCGTATCAAGGGAGAATTCAGACAACATTTTTTTTTGCTTTCCTGATCGGTACAACCTTAGTTTTCGATGTCGAAAAAAAAAAAAAAAAGGAATTCCAATTTGGGTCAAGTTAATAAATATAAATGGATGGATAAAAAAACCAGTTTTCCTGATTCCAGGAAAAAAAGAAACGAGCTTCCATTCGTAATTTGAAAAATTACCCGATCTAATTAAATGTTAAAAATAGATTAGTGCCTAATACGGGTATGGGAAGGAATTTTTTTCTTGCGTGTTATTATCAATTTTTCATGAGTCCTAATTATTTTTTTCCCTAGTCCGTTTGGGTTAGGTTGGAGATGGATGTGTAAAAGAAGCAGTATATTGATAAAAAATATATATATTTCCAAAATCAAAAGAGCGATTAGGTTAAAAAAATAAAGGATTTCTAATCATCTTGTTTTGTTATTCTATATATAATATAACGAACAGAAACCTATTAAAGATAGAGAATCCGGTTAGCAGTCTACCTGTTTATGAGGTATCTATTGCTTTCGTAGTCTAATACCTTATTTTGACTGTATCGCACTATGTGTCATTTCAGAACTCAAGAAAATAAAGACTTTACCTTCAGTTCAAATAAAATTTCAATCCAAATGGAGAAATTTCAAGGATATTCAGAGTTCGATGGGGCTCGGCAACAGAGTTTTCTATATCCACTTTTTTTTCGGGAGTATATTTATGTACTTGCTTATGATCATGGTTTAAATAGATTAAATAGAAATCGGTCCATTTTCTTGGAAAATGCGGATTATGACAAAAAATATAGTTCACTAATTGTGAAACGCTTAATTTTGCGAATGTATCAACAGAATCGTTTGATTATTCCCACTAAGGATTTGAACCAAAAAAACTTTTTGGGGCATACCAGTCTTTTCTATTATCAAATGATATCTGTTTTATTTGCAGTGATTGTAGAAATTCCATTTTCCCTAATATTAGGATCCTCTTTCGAAGGAAAACAATTCAAAAAATCTTATAATTTACAATCAATTCATTCAATATTTCCCTTTTTAGAAGACAAATTATCGCATTTTAATTATGTGTTAGATGTAGTAATACCTTACCCCATCCATCTAGAAATCTTGGTTCAAACCCTACGTTACCGGGTAAAAGATGCCTCTTCTTTGCATTTTTTTCGGTTCTGTCTATACGAGTATTGCAATTGTAAGAATTTTTATATAAAAAAAAAATCAATTTTGAATCCAAGATTTTTCTTGTTCTTATATAATTCTCATGTATGTGAATACGAATCCATCTTTTTTTTTCTACGCAAGCGGTCTTCGCATTTACGATCGACATCTTATGAAGTTCTTTTTGAGCGAATTGTATTCTATGGAAAAATACAACATTTTTTTAAAGTCTTTGTTAATAACTTTCCGGCGATCCTAGGATTGCTCAAGGATCCTTTCATACATTATGTTAGATATCACGGAAGATCCATTCTGGCAACAAAGGATACGCCGCTTCTGATGAATAAATGGAAATATTATTTTGTTAATTTATGGCAATGTTATTTTTCCGTATGGTTTCAATCGCAAAAGGTCAATATAAATCAATTATCTTTAGATAATTTAGAGTTTCTGGGTTATCTGTCAAGT